CGATTATATGACCAATTGTATATTACATTTATTATTCGGTCCAAGAAAAGTCTCTTAGGACCTATTTTAACAAATGAATTAATTAATTCTAAATTCTGAAAAGATGAATAAACAGACCCATATAAAAGAGACGCTATGAATATTCCGAAATAGGCTATACTGACTGAATAAATTGCATTTGTCACAAATTCATACCAATCCACAGAATAGTTCGAATTTTGATGTAAAAGGTTTATCGATGGGATTAACCATTTCGATAATATATCCAAATCCATTCCTACTTGATCGAAAGGAATTCCTATGGATCCAACAAACAAAGTAAATAGGACCAATACAAGTAGAGAAAATAGCATAGTATTGTCCGATTCACAGGGATACATGGAAGTGTCTTTATTGTCAAAATGAGTACTAAAGGATCGCATCAGATTTCGTATATTCCCATCAATTTGATATATCTTCTTCGAAAAAAGGGAAACCTTTTGATTATTATTCATTACTGAGAAAAGTACATTTTTGTTAACTGGTTTCGGTCCTTCTTTTCCCCATATAGATATTGAAGAGAACGAGCTATTTTTAGTGCCACTGTAATTTTGAAACCGAACGTGTAAATGCCCCTCAAAAGTAAGTAAATACATCCGAAACATATAAAATGCAGTTAATCCTGCTGTGGAACAGGCTATTATCGCGAAAATCGGTGAATACAACCAACTATCATTAAGAATTTCATCTTTGGACCAAAAACAAGCAAGAGGTGGAATACCACAAAGAGAAAGTGTACCTAATAAAAAAGTAGTTTTTGTAATTGGCACATATTTGGTTAAACCACCCATAAGAACCATGTTCTGACTTTTATCTGGAGAATATCCAACAATGGGTTCCATTGAATGAATAATCGATCCGGATCCTAAAAACAATAATGCTTTCGAATAGGCATGAGTGATTAAATGGAATAAAGCAGCTCGATAAGAACCTATCCCTGGAGCTAACATAATATAACCCAATTGAGACATTGTAGAATAGGCTAAACTTCTCTTAATGTCTTTTTGAGCAAGAGCTAAAGTAGCTCCTAATAGTACCGTTATTATACCTAGCAAAGAAATGAGATTCATTATGTAAGGTATGACTGTGAAAAGGGGAAGAAGCCGAGCGACAAGAAAAATTCCCGCTGCTACCATAGTAGCAGCATGTATAAGAGCCGAAATAGGAGTGGGCCCCTCCATGGCATCAGGTAACCATACATGAAGGGGAAATTGTGCGGATTTAGCAACTGCACCAAGGAATAATAGGGAGGCACACAGAGTAGCAAATAAAGAATTGACCCCATTATTATGGATCAAGTTATTGAAGATTTCGAACAAATCCCGAAATTCCAAACTACCTGTTATCCAATAAAAACCTAAGATTCCTAATAATAAACCAAAATCCCCTACACGATTAGTTACAAACGCTTTTTGACAAGCATTGGCTGCAATTGGTCGTGTGAACCAAAAACCTATTAATAGATACGAACACATTCCCACCAGTTCCCAAAAAATATGAATTTGTATCAAATTGGAACTAGTAACTAATCCCAACATAGAAGTATTGGAAAAACTCATATAAGCAAAAAATCTCAAATATCCTTGATCATGAGACATATAATTGTCACTATAAATAAGAACCATGATTCCAACAGTAGTGATTAGTATTGACATAATAGAAGTAAGTGGGTCGATCAAGTGGCCGAACTCTAAAGAAAAATCATTATTGATGGTCCAAGAACATAGAAATTGATAGATAGAACTGCCATTGATTTGCTGAATAGACAGATCGGCCGAAAAAACCATAACTATACTTAGCAATGAAACACTGGGAAAAGCCCACATACGACGAAGATTTTTTGTTGCAGTCGGAACAAGCAGAAGTCCCCATCCTATTGACATAGTAACTGGAAGTGGAACGAAAGGTATGATCCATGCATATTGATATGTATGTTCCATAAGAAAATCAAACTTTTTTTATTCTTATTAATTGTTTCCGATTCACCAGCTCTTCTCTCTTTCGGAAGTCAAATAAATAAATAAAAATCAAGATAGAAACGAACTCAAATAGGATTTTGAATTCTTAATTATTCCGATTCTTTCCCAAATATCGTATTGAATAAAAAGAAATTTCAATCAAGAAGTTACAATTGTTCAAATGACCAAGTCACTGGTTAAAACTGACCATTTAGTTATTAACTAAGATATTTATTAAGATAAAGAAAGAATATGAGATTTTCAATCATTCCACTATTACGGCGATTGATATCCATATAGTAAATAGTAAGGAAAAGGAATGACACCAAAAAAAGGTAAAAGTACTCTATTGGGATATGGATCATAGAATCCGCCAATAACTCGACCCAATAAAATACTAGTTATTTTAGTTAGTTTATTCGGAGTCATTAATTAATTCATTGTAGAACTGATTGATTGGCTTCTATTCCAATAAAATAAACTTATGTTTATAGGAAATCCTATGATACTCGTCACTTCGCATAGAACTGAAATAAGAGATTACTAAAATGACCTTTCTCAAGTAATGTATCGTTTAACAGATTAACTACCAATCTCATTTTCATTTAAATTATGAGTACTCTATCCTCGAGCTTGGTCAATTAATAGAAAAATTTTAAATTATTATTTTCTTAAATTAGGTAAGGATTCTTAAGCTTTTCGATTTATTCAATGTAAGACAACGAGATATAAATAGACTGAGATTGAGATATGAATTGGAACCCTTTTTGATTCTTATCAACAACAACCGGTTCGATTTCTATGGTAGCGGACCTCATAGACATAGATCGGAATGAAGATATGAAGGTACAAATTAGTACGAATTCTTCTTTCTTCGGGCATTGTATGTAATAGAGATGTGGAACAAAAAAAAATTCCTTTGAAAATCACATCGTTTTTCTTTTTTCTATTTCTTTTTTTATCCCTAGTGTACTCTATGTGATGCACACGTATCTATATTTTTGTATGTTATGAAGGAAGTATCCGCGATGGAATAAATATAGATAATGAATAGCAAGAACGATCCATTTTGAACAATACATGTCTTTCACATCCAACTATAAAAGTAACTTCTTTATTTTAAAATGGCGGTTCCAAAGAAACGTACTTCTATCTCAAAAAAGCGTATTCGTAGAAATATTTGGAAGAAAAAGGGATATTGGGCGGCGGTAAAAGCTTTATCTTTAGCTAAATCTATTTCTACCGGGCATTCAAAAAGTTTTTTTGTGCGACAAACAAGTAATAAAGCCTTGGAATAATCTGAATCGACATGACTCGATGAATTGGATGATTTATAAGATGAATAATTCACATTAACTAATGTTTTGAACTCATCTATATGAGATAGAACTGAACCGGCTGTTGTGGTATGTAGAATAAGAATTATTCTGTCTATTGGGTTCTAAGAACGGTACTATTTCTTTTTTGTTGTTGTTTTTCAAACAACAACAAAAAAGAAATAGTTAAACACAAAATACAAGGTTTCACTTTTCATTATAGTAGATTTTGATAATTCGCGAGATGGGGGTTGTTATTTCCCCCCCCCAAAAAAAAGATTTTTTTTAGGAAGAAGTTTCTTTTTTTAGGAAGAAGTTTATTCGATTATGTATCTCCAATAGTTATATATCATTAAGATTTTTGGAAGATCTGAAACAAGTATGAACGACAGTAGTAAAAATGAATGGATCCTTGAAACTAATTGATTGAAATATATATTTTAAGACTTTGCTTTGTAACTCTCCGAATCACTACATAGATTCCCTCTTGTTTCGACCCAATCAATAAAAACTCCCCGGATCCCCTTTAGGTCGATATTTATGTACGAAGAATAATTCAATCTTCCTTAATCCAAAATAGATCCTATGTTTGGACCGTAGGATCGATCAATCTATTTTATATAGAATATACTTTATTTATAAGTAAAGTACATAGCGTAGAATTCCAATAGAGATTGAAACTCTTTTGTTTTATGTGCAGCCCAATACCTAATTGGTTCGGTAAATCCTCACACGAATTATGTATACAATGAGGATCCCAACCATTAATACAGTTTTGATACCAAACTATCTAAATATTTATAGAAATCCCTTGGATGTAGTTATCCAATTGTGATACATAAAAAATCCTATTTATTTTCTTTTGTTCAGTGAAAAATGAATCTTTTTTCATTTCCGATCCATGAAATCAGATAAATGAGAAATGAATCATCAAAAAATGATATAAAAAAGGGACAATTCTTAGTTCTAGACCTCAACTGAGGACATAACCATCTAGTTCCAACTGTTCCAGAAGAACTTATACTACGTGAAAGCCTGTTGTTAAAAATGACACCATACCGGGATACTAAGGATTATTGAAGTTCAAATATTCATTTGAACGAGTCTTTATTCATCGATTCTAACGTTTCCTAAAATATATTGCATTGAATCTTTCAATCTCGACGATTGAACATCATATGGGCTATTATTATTTCGATCAAGCCGCCATGGTGAAATCGGTAGACACGCTGCTCTTAGGAAGCAGTGCTAGAGCATCTCGGTTCGAGTCCGAGTGGCGGCATCCTCTAAAAAGGACACATTAGATCCTATAATGAATTTAATTCGGAATTTACATTCCGTAATTGAGGGACCCCTCTTTTTTTTAATGATTTTTTTTTATGATATTTGCGACTTTAGAACATATATTCACTCACATCTCTTTTTCGATCATTTCAATTGTCATTACGATTTATTTGGTGACTTTATTAGTCCATGAAATCGTAGGACTATGTGATCCGTCAGAAAAAGGCATGATAGCCACTTTTTTCTGTATAACAGGATTATTAGTTACTCGTTGGATTTATTCGAGACATTTCCCGTTAAGTGATTTATATGAATCATTAATGTTCCTTTCATGGAGTTTCTCCATTATTCATATGGTTCCTAAAATAGGGAACCATAAAAATGATTTAAGCGCAATAACCGC